TGTATTATTAATATAATCTAGTTTCTTTATATATCTATAATAGATTGAATTTATCTAATTCATTTCTATATAGAATAGAGTGGCGATTAAAATGAATGATTTACTGAGTATAAATCATGAATCAAAAATGGAAAATCATAAAAGATGGAAAAAGCTTTGGTTTGGCATCTAGTCATACCATTCCATTATATTGACAATTTCAAAAAACTGTTCATACTATGATCATAGTATGATCGCGGTCAGGCAAATATGCCCCCATCGTCTAGCGGTTCAGGACATCTCTCTTTCAAGGAGGCAGCGGGGATTCGACTTCCCCTGGGGGTAGGGTACTACGAAAGGAAGTTGATCGTGGATTATCAATAAACCTAGAATTGATTCTTCCTGGGTCGATGCCCGAGCGGTTAATGGGGACGGACTGTAAATTCGTTGGCAATATGTCTACGCTGGTTCAAATCCAGCTCGGCCCAATAATTCGCTGATCCGCCATAACAAAAAATGCCCATTTTTTTGTATTTTGTTTTCCAGAAAAGCCAAACAAAAAAACAAAAAAAGTAGGGAAAAAAAAGTAGGGAAGAATAAAAAAAAAGTCCAATTTTCTGATATATCCATCCCTACCGCTATTTGTTTTTTATTTGTTCTATTTATTTGTTCCCATAAATTCTGAACTTGATAACGATCTAGATTCATATCAGGATCATTAAGTATAAAGAAAGAGTAAAGTAAACAAAAAAGACTCTTTTTTCATTTTAAAATTGATTATCGATCGATTTATTTGGCAATAACGAAAGGATTCCTAGTAACTAGTAATCCGCGCCGCTCTCACTAAAGTGCATACCCGTATGGATATCAATATATCACTCGCGCCTTTGTTTGTTACAACACGGCGATTCGAATCTAAAATCTAAATAGAAAATGGCTTGAATGAAATCATAAGAATAGCTATGCTGTACACTTTTCTTTCTTTCCCTGGGATTGTAGTTCAATTGGTCAGAGCACCGCCCTGTCAAGGCGGAAGCTGCGGGTTCGAGCCCCGTCAGTCCCGACGGATGCAATAAAAAAAATACATCAATTGATCCCTCCATTTTCTGTGAAAGGGGATACAAATGACATAATTTCATTCCCAACGATACATCATCCGATGATTGTACAAGGAAGGTGGTAGATTATCGAAAAGAAAGAGTGGAAAAGAATATATATAAATAAAGTAAATAAAGGAAAGGAATTCTTTTGATTGGACCAGGAATCCCATTTTCGGTGTGGATAAAAGATCTTCCTATGTTATACTATTCAATTCTCGACGGTGAATCGATTTGATAGCTTAGATATTGTTATTCATGATATTGATCCGATTCGATGTCATTGAAATATAAGTCATCGCATTGAATTTACAAGCGACAAATTTCTCATCTCTATGGGATTAAATCCCGAGTTATTGCGAAGTAAAAAAAAACAATGAAATTATGGAAGTAAATATTCTCGCATTTATTGCTACAGCGCTGTTCATTCTAGTTCCTACCGCTTTTTTACTTATAATATACGTAAAAACTGTCAGTCAAAGTGATTAATTTGAATGAAACTTGACTTTTTATCAAGGATTTAAGAAAAAAAGGATTCCAATTTCACGGCTTAAAGAAAATGAATGGACTAGAATCAGCAGTATCCTATAAAACTCGATAGTATGGTAGAAAAAAATATATATGAATCTTTCTACCATACTATCTATATCTATTATTGTAATGTATAAAGATACAAGCTTAATATAGATAAATCTACAATATGTATCTTCATCCATGTCGATATCAATTAAATATATGTAATGTACATAGTATCTCAATTTTATTTCTTCGCTTGATCTATTTTATTTGTGTTGATTTCAATCAATCTGAAATAATTGAAAGGCAAGTCTTACGATTTTCTAATTCTTTCATTTCATGGATTTGATTCTTTTGATGGATACCGAGATTCATATTGAAAATAATCAGAAATGAAGGAAAAATGGAATGGAATAGGCATATATTAATTTTATAAAAAAAAACGAAAACCAAGTAATCCTTTTTTTTTAACATTCCAAAGAAGTAATTCATTGAGCAGTTGACAGATGATCCAAAGAGTTCAGTTCTATGGTAACTTTTCTTCGTATTTCGTTTCGAAAAAGGGGTATACCCTACCGATTTAAAATTTCACTTCTTTTCTTTGATCCATGATATGAAATGAGTCAATAAAGCATGGCATAAATGAAATTCCTAAAATAATAAATAAAACAGGGGGTAAGCGTGCAATATGTGACTCCACTGAGGCAAGATCTTATTAAATAAAAAAAACTCCTTTTTTTCTCTTTGAACAGTAAGAGTAAAGAGGGAAGGAAATAAAAACAAGTTTACTTTCGAAATACGAACATGGGAATTATTGAACTGTTTGTTTGATTTTGATTGAAAGGGTATTATTCATATATATTATTCATAGAATACATTACTTCACTAGAACTTCACTAGAATCCAAGAATTTCGAAATGAAGACTAATAAAATAGTTAAAAAAAAAGGCTTTGCAAAACGATCTTGAAAACAATTGATACGGTTTGATTCCTCAACCCAATTAGGAGTACCCCTAGAGTCCACTTCTTCCCCATACTACGAGTGAAAGGGAAAATGTAAAGACTACCATTAAAGCAGCCCAAGCAAGACTTACTATATCCATGTGTATTATGTCCCCTATCTCTATGAATATGAAACAAATATGAAGGAATTTTTCCATTATTGTTCACAAATAATAGTGGAATTACCGGCGCATAGTCAAAAAGAAAAGGGAATTCTGACACACCACCGTTGATGAAACACTTCAATAAATCCGCTTATAACTTATAACAAGTTCTTATATGATTTCTAGTAAAATCGAGAACCATTAAGCACAAGCAAAATACGCAGTAACACTTTTTGAAGTATCAAAAGAATGTTACTCACATGTAGCAATAATAAGACTTATTCTTTCTTTTGGTGTCCCTCATTAAGTAAAAGTAAAAGCCAATTATCCATCCAATCTAATATTAATTGGATGCCTGAACACTCAGAGACTTTCATCAGTCTCTATACAAAGTATCTTCCAACCCTTCTACAACCATTCATTAGTTAATTAGACACTCCCATTATCCAATCTAATTCAAGACTCCGCTAGTAGCCCCTCCATTAGTTCCATTAGTAGGGGAGGGGCTACCATATCAAGATTTACTGATTCCCTTCCACTACTCTAGTTTTTCCTTGAATCCTAGACTACAACACTTTAGAAAACAAAACCTCCGGAAGTTTATACTCAAGAAAGTATCAAGAGTCCTTTTCTTACACTTGTTTTTGCTGGAGAAAATTTGTCGAGTTATATCAGCAAAACAGAATATAGGATTTCGAGTTTTTTGTTGATCAGGCGACACCCGGATTTGAACTGGGGAATAAGGGATTTGCAGTCCCCCGCCTTACCGCTCGGCCATGTCGCCAAAAGGCTACAAACAAAAAAATGAGACCCTTTTTATTTTTAGATTGGATCCATACCTTCAATTGGTCATAGTATCTCAAGACACACAATATCTAAAAACTTTCCCTTTCTTTTTTCTTTTCTATTGAAAAAGAAAATGTGGATTCTCAGTTACAAAAGTCAAAATTCAGGACAAATAAATTGGAACCATTAACTATTAACTATTGACTGGAAATTTATGGACGATTCTTCTTCCCTTGTCTTTTTATAATGGTATAATAAAATCAAAATGGATACATAACTAATCAGTATTGATTTTTTTTCAATAAAAAAAAAACTTTCTTTATTTCAATTATATTATAATATAATATAATAATATAAGAGCAATTCTATGTAAACCCCAGAACATAAGTTGTTACACAGCTATAGTTATCTAATGAGGTATTTTATCTATCTAGATATGATGTCCATAGGGAATCAGCAAGAAATTATCGTGTTTCAATTTTTCATTGAATAGATTAAAATTAAAGAAAAAATAGAATTTTTGATAGAACGCGCCATGTGTTGTCTCCACTAGAGCGCTATAATGGAATAAAAAGAAAAGAGGAAAGACATATATAAATAGAAATGCTATATCTGCACATGTTTAATAAATACAAGCCCTCTTTTCGTACGCACTTCAATCATATTCTAAATATTCTACTAAAAAACTAAAAAACTAAAAAGGGGGTAAAAACATCTCTTTTCTATGCGAATCATTTTTTGAACAATGGAATCCATGAAAAATTAAGTGCTAGAAAAATCAACTCTCTCCCTATATATATTCTATATATATTTTATGATTATTTTGTCTTTATCTCAACGAACAGATTAAATCAGGAATTCATTTCATTTTTCTGGTATTCAATCGGATTGGAATATGTAATATCATAATAATGGTAGAAATTGAATTATTATTTTTTTTTGATATTCTATACAAAACTCCATAAGGCTAAATGGCATTTATCAATTATTTTCTGGATCTGTTTGTTATAAATAGAAATTCAAATTTGAGTATAATTTTTCTTCTTCCGTTCATACGCATTCCATATTTCATACATTCCATATATATTATATGGTATATGGAGTTAGATAAAATTTCATGTGATTCAGTAAACAGAATAGAAATTCAATTCCATCATTATTAGATCGATTCATATGATTCGATGAAGAATGAGAAAAGAATGGGATTTTTTTGATAAATGGGAAATTCAAAATGCTCGGGGATGAAAATGGGGAAATGTCTACAATACCTGGGTTGAATCAGATACAATTTGAAGGATTTTGTGGGTTCATGGATCGGGGCTTAACAGAAGAACTTTATAAGTTTCCAAAAATTGAAGATACAGATCAAGAAATTGAATTTCAATTCTTTGGGGAAACATATCAATTGGTGGAACCGTTGATAAAAGAAAGGGATGCTGTATATGAATCACTCACATATTCTTCTGAATTATATGTATCCGCAGGATTAATTTGGAAAACCAGTAAGGATATGCAA